AACGGCATAGATATTCTAATCTACTTCAATATTGAATACCAGAAAACTGGATGAATGTTGTATTTATTAACTTATATTATTATTAACGCGGGTATAGCTAATCTAGATCTCCGTCTTCTCTCTTCTTTTATTGCCCTCTTGTCCTGTCGTGTCGTTAATTGACAGTATGACTTAGGGCTCAATATAATTTGACCGAACAAATCATAGTTTGGTAAACCACCTTGAATCTACTGCGGAGTGAAGGATCTTGGATCCAACGCATAACCCTTTGGGAATCAGAAAGATAAAGACGAGAAAGACCAATGAAATCAAGTTTCAAGATTGTATAGTTTAATGGTAAAGTTTGATTACCATTAATCCTCAGAATAGTTAACGAGTTTTTCCGTTTTATTTATATCCTATGCATCACCTAAATCCTAAAGGCGGCTCTAGGCCTGAGTTATATTAAGTTAAGGTGGCCTTAGTTACCTATGGTATTTGTCTTATTACCTATTTCTAGTTGATTTATGAATGAAGGTGGCATAGGCCCCTATGGTCCAGTGGTTACGACCTCTCTCTTTCACGGAGAAAACGAGGGTTCAAGTCCCTCTGGGGGTATACCAAGACTAAAGACTATAGGAGTGGGATTTTCTATCAAGTGATCCGTATTTGTCAAGTCCTTCTATTAGTCTACTCAGAAGAGACTTTCTATTTTATATCAAATGTTATATTTTATTTCAAGTGATATGTATTTGTCAAGTCTACTTGGGAGACGAAAGGAAGTTGATTATGGAACGTCTAAAATGAATTAGGCGTTGGGTCGATGCCCGAGTGGTTAATGGGGACGGACTGTAAATTCGTTGGCAATATGTCTACGCTGGTTCAAATCCAGCTCGGCCCAACAATTCGCCAATCTACTATCAGATGGTATAACCCTCTTGTTCTTAAGAAATACCTGATACAACACAAGAGAATAAAAAAAAGAATCTAAATTTTCTGCTAGATCTCTTCTTATTTCCCTGGGATTGTAGTTCAATAGGCTAGAGCACCGCCCTGTCAAGGCGGATGTTACGGGTTCGAGCCCCGTCAGTCCCGACGGATCCAATAAGTACATCAATTCGCCTCTCCATTTTCTGTGAAATGAAGGGACAGAGAGAATAATTGAATTCCGAGAATAATTGAATTCCGAAGGGGTTTCCCTCTTTTTTTTTTCAGGATTCTCTCGAAGAAAGAACACACCCTAAAATAAAATGAAAATAACTAAAATAGTGAAGTTGACAGAATATTTCATCTTTTCTGCCGCGACTCGTCTTTCTCATACTTCTTTGTTTTGTCTTCCAAAGAAAAGAGGATCACTAAAATTTAAAACCTAATTCCTGTCTTTTTCCACTTCGCTTGTATTGTTTGTTGGTGGGGTTTTGTAGTTAATGGAAACGGACGGGTTAGATTATACTTCATTTGATGGTTCTACAAGGAAGACCTAAGGTAGGTTATAGAAAAGAAAGAACAGAAAAGAAGGATAAATAAAGGAATTTTTTATTGGTCCGGGAATCCTATCTTGGATTCGGTATGGATAAAAGATCTTCATATGTTATATACTATTAATTCTCCACGACGAATTAATTTAATAGCTCAGATATTGTTATTCATGATATTGATCCGATTCAATATCATCGATAGGTAATGCATTCATTGAATTGACAGGTGAAAGATTTATCATCTCTATGGGATTAAATCCCGAGTTATTGTATTGTGAAATAAAAAAAAACGATGAGATTATGGAAGTAAATATTCTTGCATTTATTGCTACTGCACTGTTCATTTTAGTTCCTACTGCTTTTCTACTTATAATTTACGTAAAAACAGTAAGTCAAAATAATTAATTAATTACTTTAAATGAAACTCGACTTCTGAATTCTTTGAAGAAATCAAAAGAAAAGTATTCTATTTTTGCTGAAATCAAGGGGCTATAATCGGCGATATTCTATGAGATCCGAGAGTATGGTAAGTAAGAAATTTCTTTCTTACCATACTCTCTATTAGTGTTATAGTAGTGTATAAAGTTGTACTTTACTTTCTAATAAAAAGGGTATACTATATTAGCTTCTATCTTCAATTCAATATATGTAGTTATTAATCCATATTTGGAATTGACGTAGGACCCAATCTTTTCTTTCATACATTTATATATATATTTATATTCCAATCCAATGAATCTGAAAACTTCCAATGAATCTGAAATAATTGTTTTACTGTTATAGAATACATTTCTCCACTAGAATCTAATGGAATTTCGAAATGAAGATATTTTTATTTTAAAATTATTTCAATTTAAATAAAGAATGCGTTGCAGAACGATCTATAAAACAATTGATACCTTTTCATTTCTCAACTAAATTGGGAGTGCTTCTAAAGTCCGCTTCTTCCCCATACTACGAGCGAAAGGGAAAAAGTAAAGACTACCATTAAAGCAGCCCAAGCGAGACTTACTATATCCATGTGAATTATGTCCCTTATCTCTATGATAGAATTATTCCATTATTGCTCACTAATAATAGTAGAATGAATGGTCCAGAGTCAAAAAGGGATTCTGGGCGAACACTATTGATGAATCAATCAAATAAATGGATTTTAAAAATTCCTATATGATTTATAATCCGTACCCTTTCCCGATTGTCTCTCTGAAGGAGTTGGGAGATAGTATATTATACTCTTGACGAGGGGTAAAAATTCTTTTGGGCTTTTTTTTTTATTTTCTATAAAAGGTAAATTATCTATCCAATCTCAATCTAATAGTGATTGAATGCCTGAACACTCAGAGATTCTCGCGAGTCTATATATGTAGATTACAGTATAGAAAGTACTTTCCCAACTAGTAGTGGAATTATCTGCCGGTTATCCAATGTAATTCAAGACCCAATCAATAGACATTACATTAGCAGTAGAAGATAATCTGGAAGTCTTGCTTCGACCATTATAATCTTTCTTTGAATTTTAGATTCAAAGATTTCCAATCTTTTACAAAATCCCCAGAACATAAAAAAATAGCGGAACAGAATAAGAGATTTCGATTCGTTTGTTGATGAGGCGGCACCCGGATTTGAACTGGGGAAAAAGGATTTGCAGTCCCCCGCCTTACCACTCGGCCATGCCGCCAAAACGATACACAATAGGATAAAAAATTCCCCTTTTGAGTTGGATTAGTAAACTTGAGTTTATTGTACTTGCATCCCTTTTTATTTTAATCCTTTTTTCTAAATTTATAAAAATTAGAAAAGAAACCGTTTTTACCCTTTTGATTGTATTTGATCTGCCCCTTCGATTGATTGTATAGTATCTCAAAACACACAAACTTCCACTCACTTTTTATATTGAAAAATCAAATGTATATTTTCACTCAAAAAGCCTAAATTTATGGGAACCATTAACTATTTATTGACTGACAATTCGTGAATTATTCTTGGATTTGAATATAAATTTTGGTTTGCCTAATGACATAAGAATAAGAAAAAATTTTTTGATACATACTTAATTTATTTTTTTAATCAAAAATCCTTCTCAATTTCCATTATAACAAAAATTATAGGTATATGTAAACCCCAGAACGGATATTCTTATACAGATACCAAATTGGCTATTTATAGTATGTTGCCTATAAATAAAGGGAATTCGTTGGAACAAAAAAAGGCCTGGCTGGGTATTGACCGGGCCAGGCCCAAAAGGCACTTCGAACAAAATAAAAGAAAGAAGGTGTTCTTTATTTATCTTTCTATTTGGATCTTTCGAGCATCTAAATTGAATTGCTAATTATATAATAACGATAAAGAATGTGAAAGAAATACTTTCTTTAATCCTTACTTGATGTGTAATGTAACATAGTAATTATCTTTTTCAATTGGGAGAGATGGCTGAGTGGACGAAAGCGGCGGATTGCTAATCCGTTGTACGAGTTATTCGTACCGAGGGTTCGAATCCCTCTCTTTCCGTTTACGTTGATGAGTTTCCATTTTTTCTTTCAAATTTTGCAAACCCCTTTTTATTTTTTACTTGTTAATTGTTAAATGTTTGGAATAGCTAAAATAAAATCTTATCTTAAGAAAATTATAAAATCAAGCAATAAAAAAAAATTATTCTTCACGTCCAGGATTACGTCCTGGATCATTGGATAGGAATCCAAAGATGAAGAGAGAAACAAAGAATATTACTACTGTATAAACGAAAAGTTTGAGAGTAAGCATTCACAACCTCCAAGATCATTTTTTGAAAAAGAAAAACGAGAAAAGACAATAGATCCTCCATTTTTATATCACATATCCTATTTTGACACCAAGAAAAGAATTATAGAAATAGAAAAGAATGTTCAGAAATTCAAATGAAGTTGAAATTTGTAATAAGAGTCTTTGATTACCACAAATCACTTTCATACCCAAATTAGATATTAGATATTGTAAGGGACCCGAAGCTAATAAGGTATTTCGCCGTAAAAAGGATTAAAATCAGCAAATAGGGCGTCTCGTGGCTATCCGAGAATTTCAATGTTTGAATCGAAGGTTCATACTGTCAGACTTATTTGATCTTATCAATTGTTATAATTTTTCTCGAATAAATATGAATTTTCTAGGATAGTATTAAAGATCTTATCGAAAACTTACAGCAGCTTGCCAAACAAAGGCTAAAAGAAAAAAGAACAGGGGTATGACTGGCATAACATCTACGATTGGATTCAAAAAAGCATAGGCTTCGGGCAATTTGGCCAAGAAAAGACTACTCGGATAAAGGGCAGAATTAAGACAGATCAAACTAAATATATTAAGCATAACAGACATTTTTTTCGTCGAGATAATTGCATTTTGATTGAGTTATTGATATAAGGAAAAATTGAAGTAAAGAAGTAAAGTAAGGTAGACAAAAAATACTTCTTTTTCCGCTCAATCAAAAATCCTCCGATTCTCAAAGGAGAATAGAAGAAATCATACTTTCATACAATATCTTAATTGAATTATATGTAATGATCAATAAATTCCGTTGAATTAATTCTAGAGATACACATGCCAAAATCCTAGCACGAATCTATAATAGATTCTATAAAGAATAAAGATTTTCTATAGTTGGACTGGAATTGACGAACACTTAATACCAATATTATTCTTTAATAGTATAAGTATCCAATAAAAATAGAAATGGGGCGTAGCCAAGCGGTAAGGCAACGGGTTTTGGTCCCGCTATTCGGAGGTTCGAATCCTTCCGTCCCAGAGCATATCCATTGTATTCTTTTTTGTTCAACAAGGTTCTGTTTCAAGGTTTGGATAGACTTTTTTTATTCTTTGCGGAATCATATCTGACTTTTTCACAAACCAAACTAAATCGAGTTCAAATGACATGCAAAAGTAACTGAACCCTTTTGTGACCCATAGAAAATGGGGCATAGATCACAGTTGGAGAAAGATTACTTAACAAAAAAATATGAAAATACATATAAAACGAGGAAGTGCTTAGCCTATAGGTATGTATGGTTATCCTATTTCAGTGACAATAGTGTTTCCATTTTTGTGAAAACTAAATTGCATCCCTAAAATTTAAATATTTAACAATGATATTTCTTTTTATTGTTCGATCTATTTGAAAAGAAACAGAGATCTTGCTTTTTTATGATAATAAAAAGGAGTAAAACTTGACTCAAAGAATGATGTAGAAGTAGAAAACTTTTTCAACTATCAAGATTTGTAATGATTCCTTCTAGGTTGGGAAGTTGAAAATGGTCAGTCTATCTTATTGAGTCACTTGAAGAGGCAGAGTCAAATAGAATTTATTTATTTTATTTGTGCGATTTCTGTTAGTTATGTTATTTCTATATTTTGATTTCTTAATATTTCTGTTAGATATTTTTTTGAGATAGAGATTTATAGAAAAATGTTCTATTCAGACAAAAAAAGACGGCATTTTGCTAAAATTTCTTCAGAAAAATCTTTATTATCTGTGTAGATATTCTCTATTAAATATAAATAACTATGTCTCTGTACCGACTGAACCAATGACTATTCATGATTCCATAATTGAATCAATTCCATACTGGTTCCAAATTAGAGGAATGTTATGGTAAAACTTCGTTTAAAACGATGTGGTAGAAAGCAACGTGCGACTTGAAGGACATGATCCGGTGTGGATTCTTATTGTTACATCCACCATTTTATATAGGAATGAAGGTGCTCTTGGCTCGACGTCGTTTGTTCTATTCTACTAGAACCCTTCTTTTTTTATTGGGTTCTAATGTAAATAGTTCATGATGGAGCTCGAGTAGAAAGTATTTATTAATTTCTCGGGGGCAACGATCTAGGGTTAATGCCAATTAATAAATTGGAACAACTTCGTAAGTATATCTTCGATATAGAAATCGAAAGGATTCCATTCCAACAAATTTTCAAAATTGTTGGAACGGCTAAAACTTTTTCGATCGACAGTGTATCGCGCATGAATCAACCTCGGTATGATTCTTTGATAGAAAGAAATCCCAAAAGGGGTATGTTGCTACCATTTTGAAAGGATTAAGAAGCACCGAAGTAATGTCTAAACCCAATGATTTAAAACAAAAATAAAGGATCCCAGAACAAGGAAACACCACTTCAATTGTCTCACGGATCCGAATAAAGAATCCAAATAAATTTTAAACGAGACAAAAATGGTGGGTTAAAGACCACTCAATAAAAAAATATCTTAAAGAAAAATCTTTAATATATTTGAGAATTATTATATTATTATAATTATTATATTATTATATATTGAATATATAAATATTGAATATATAAATATATATTTTATATATTATATATTGAACTTGAGTTATGAGTACAAAAGATTTTTTTTTAAGCAACGCAGCTAAATAAAAATGACTATGAGTTAAATTGAAATTTGAAATTATATTATAGACTAATTCATTTTACAGATTTTCTATTTATTCTAATTCTAATTTTATCCATAGACAAAACATCATTTTTTCTCGAGCCGTACGAGGAGAAAACTTCCTATACGGTTCTAGGGGGGGGGGGGGGGTTCTTTTTCATCTACATCTATCCCGATGAGCCGTCTATCGAATCGTTGCAATTGATGTTCGATCCCGAAGAGAAGGAAGAGATCTTCAGAAAGTGGGTTTTTATGATCCGATCAAGAATCAAACTTATTTAAACGTTCCCGCTATTCTCTATTTCCTTGAAAAAGGTGCTCAGCCTACAGGAACTGTTCAGGATATTTTAAAAAAGGCAGAGGTTTTGCCCTAATCAAATGAAATTCAATTAAATTAAGGAAATAAAAAATAAGGGTAGGATAATGATTTCTATATCATTTTGGATATCTTTTCTATACTATGTTTTTTTATTTCCTTCTTTTCTTCTTCTATTCGTATCTAGTTATCATTGTTTTTATAGAATCCTTTTTGATAGAATCTTTTTTGATAGAATCCTTTTCTAAGGAAACCCTTATTTGATGCATCCTCACAAAATATAAATATTTTTGCATTACCTGCAATTG